TTTATTACTCTTTCCTTTTTTTTGGATTATTTTTTGTTTGTTATTGTCTTCTTTATTATATTTCTTTCGAATGAATCGAAAATTCCAGAGTATATCTTTTCACGGGTCGAACCAAAAAAAAATAAACTTCGAATATTTCCCTCTTTACTTTACCTTTATCCGGCAGAAAAAAAAAAGGAAAATTCCCTATTTTTTTGTCCATGTCCCTAAATTAAATATTAAATAATAGGAGACTTAAATGAAAGTCCCTTTCTCGCATTCGCTCTCCTGCATCAATATGGAAATATTTGGTACATGAAGCCATGATCTGATATCTATATCGAAATCCTATATAGATATAAACTGATCTTTTTCTGGAATCAAAGAAAGATATTGAAAAATATATTGCTCTTGTGACTCGGAAGAAATGGTTTCTCTGTGGAGGAAGGGAATAGCGATTTATTCCTATGGAGCATCCAGGAACAAGAAGATTCAATCGGAAATATCGACAAATTCTTGCGTGGTCCAAGGAAATAAAAAAAAGGGTCCGCTTCTACAATTTTATCTCTATCCAATTTGAATATCAGAATAGCTGATATAGTCATGATTCAATGGGTCAGGTCCACTTACTTTTTCTTTTCTTGATTTCTAATTTTTCCGATGGATTTAATTGGAACAATGGAGAAGTAGTAAAACTTGGGTTTGTCGATTCATAATTGAGATTGGGTATTATCTCGAATATCCATGTCCCGGGACCAAAAATATAAATAATGAAACATGAGGAGGAGTATAGCCTGTAGTGACATAGTAGTCCTCCTAATAAGTGGGATTCCTTATTATCATAATGAACAAATGTTCAACTTTATACCTATAACTCATTAGAATGATAACTCATTATGCGGTCCGTTTACCTTTTTTTTTATTACAAATATAAATAATATCTCTATTCTCCGATGAAAAATGAAGACTAAGGCGGGAGCTTCGTGGAAAAAGCCCTTTATCGGATTTGAACCGATGACTTACGCCTTACCATGGCGTTACTCTACCACTGAGTTAAAAGGGCCATTTTCTTCAATTCATGAAGAGGCCACTAACCACTATGAGTCTACTGCATGTATCTATGTATAGACTATATGTACATATATACATGTATGCATAGGGGGCTCATTCAAGAACAAGCCATTTGATTTACCTAGGAAGTTCTAGGGTCAAATCAAATGATTATTTATATTTGAGAAATATCAATGCAATGAATTGTTTCGCTCCTAATTGCTTTGCTTTTATTGACCCATCGAGGCGAGATTCACTTGATTGATACATGTACCAATCCGACATAGATCCAAAATATTTCATCGAATCATGTGATGAAGGATTCGGCTCGTACCCTGAACTGAATTCTTATAAAAAAAAAGAATCTTTTCGATTACTTGTCAATCCCTTCCCAGATTTACGAGTTCTACATCACCTTTTTGAATCAATCAAAAAAAAATTCTATCATTTCTGAATTTCCTGGCTTAGTGTTAGTGAGGCATATCTCGTCTTAACGATGAGCGAATCAATGAGTGAAAATTGAAGAAAGGGGGTTTGACTTTTTTTTTGTCGGACAAATCCCCGCTGAGGGGATCCTATACTTCGTCATATATATATGATGGTTCATGAATGAACAATCCAAAAATTCTATGTAATTGTGGAAGCAAGAAAGATTCTTCGGATCTAGTCATGCCATTACATTATATTATATTGACAATTCCAAAAAACTGCTCATACTATGAGCATAATATGATGGCGATCGGGCAGGTATGCCCCTATCGTCTAGCGGTTCAGGACATCTCTCTTTCAAGGAGGCAGCGGGGATTCGACTTCCCCTGGGGGTAGGGTATTACGAAAGGAAGTTGATCATGGATTATCAATAAGCCTAGAATTGATTCTTCCTGGGTCGATGCCCGAGCGGTTAATGGGGACGGACTGTAAATTCGTTGGCGATATGTCTACGCTGGTTCAAATCCAGCTCGGCCCAATAATTCGCCGATCCATGGGGATGATATAACCAATTTGTCCTCCAGAAATGCCTGATATAGAGGAATAAATAGTCCATTTTTTCTGCTATATCCCTATTTCTTTGTTCATTTGTTCCCACGCGTTCTGATCTTTCTAACGATCTAGATTAATAATCTTTAAATAGAAGAAGGAGTAAAGAAAAAAAGAGTCCTTTTTTTTTTCATTGAAAGATTGATTATCTTATCAATCGATGTGGCAATAACCACAGGATTACTAGTAATCCGTGTCACTCTCACTATAGTTCATATCCATGTGAATATCAATCACTCGTGTTTCTGGTAAAACACGGCAATTATAAATATAAAGAAATTATAAGAATATGTATGAGAATATGTATGCTGTATAACTCATTTCCCTGGGATTGTAGTTCAATCGGTCAGAGCACCGCCCTGTCAAGGCGGAAGCTGCGGGTTCGAGTCCCGTCAGTCCCGACCTAGAATCCGATGAATCCATCAATTCATCTCTCCATTTTCTGTGAAGGGGGGGCAAGGGGCAGAATTGAATTCTCAGCGGTGGACCTTATTTCTTTCGTTTTTCGTTTCGCATTTCTCATCGAACAAATACGGTAATTTCAATTACTTCAACTAGTACCGATTGATGGGAGAGAGACATATGTAGATTGAATTGATCGGTGGTATCACCATATTTAGGATTCCAAGAGAGACTGTACTGGTCTGGCTTTTTCGATTGCTCCTGATCAATGGAATGAAATAGAGTACCCATATGTTTTCTGGGAACACATACACAAATTGTATTCGTTTATTGTACGATACACAATTAACTTAATATAGAATATAGTTACCCCGACAGCGACAGAGTACTTTTCAGATGAAACCTACCCCCTTTTCTAACTCCGATTTTGTGTAACCTCAATTACGAATTGAAAACAATTTCTCTATCTCATTTGAATTGCATACTTTCTTTTTGATGTATGTGTCTCAGTCCTCAATCCAAGGAAAGAGGATACTAATATAATAAAAGATCAAACAAAGATCCGCCTCTCTTGTCTTGTTCTAGGGAGGGAAGGAATGAATAGATTTTTTTCTTCCTATTTTACCCCATCGAAGAAAGAACAAAATCAATAAATAAAATAGTGAATTTATCGGAATATTCGATCTTTTTTTTATACCGGGACCCATTTTTATCACACTTCTCTGTCTCCCAAGAAGATTAGATCATCACAAAAACTTCGCTTAGAACTTAACTCATCCTTTTTTCCATTTCACTCCTACTGTTTGGGTCTGTGACCAATGGAACACCGGTTAGATAATACCTCATCAGATGATTGTATAAGGAAGACGGTAGGTTATAGAAAAGAAAGAGTGGAAATGAGAAATTCAATGGGATTCTTGATTGAATCAGGAATCCCATTTTGGATTCGGTATGGATAAAGGATCTTCCTATGTTATACTATTCAATTCTCGACGATGAATCCGATTTGATAGATCAGATATTGTTATTCATGATATTGATCCGATTCAGTATCATCAGGATGCAATCCATCCCATGGAATTTTCAGGAGAAAGACTTATTATCTCTATGGGATTAGATCCCGAGTTATTGCAAAGCAAAAAAAAAAAACGATGAGATTATGGAAGTCAATATTCTCGCATTTATTGCTACTGCGCTGTTCATTCTAGTTCCTACTGCTTTTTTACTTATCATCTACGTAAAAACAGTCAGTCAAAATGATTAATTTGAATGAAACTTGTAGTTCTTATCAATGATTGAAGAAATGAAAGGAATTCAAATCCCAAGTCTTAAATGAAATGAGTGGATTGGAGTCAGCAGTATATGAGATAGTATGGTAGAAAGAACTATATGAACCTTTCTACCACACTATCTATTATTGTATTGTATAAAGTTGTATAAAGATATGTGCTTGATATGGATCAATCTATAATATGTATCTACATATGTCTACATGTAAATAGCACTCCAATTCGATTTCTTCGCTACATCCATTTGTATTGATTCCGATCAATCTGAAATAATCGAACGTCAACTCTTCTAATTCCTAAGTTTCTGATTATTTTCAATATGGATCCCGAGATCTATCGAAACAATCAATGTAGGAAGAATAGTATGGGCATATATTATATAAATTATATAAAAGGAAAAAAAAATAGGGGTTGGTTGCTCCTCATTGTAATATCCATAATTCTGGTAAGGGCCGGTTCATCGAAATAGAATATTTAGGAAGAATTCGGTTGGAAAAAATTTCCATTTCCTATCATGTGTGTTCAGTTTGGAAATACGAACATGGGAATTAAATCATTGAAATCTTTGTTTGATCGAAGGGTTCTTATTCATATATTACTGGATTCTGGTAGAATTTTTGAAATGGGTATATTTTTTTTTTAGCTTCGCAGAATGATCTATTAAACAATTGATACAATTCGATTACTCAACTCAATTATCAATTAGTAGTACCCCTAGAGTCCACTTCTTCCCCATACTACGAGTGAAAGGGAAAATGTAAAGACTACCATTAAAGCAGCCCAAGCGAGACTTACTATATCCATGTGAATTATGTCCCCTATCTCTATGAATATGAAGGAATTATTCCATTATTTATCATTAATAATAGTGGAATCAATGGTGCAGAGTCAAAATGGGATTCTGACCTAATGCTATTGATGAACCAATCCAATGAATACACTCGTAACAAGTTCCTATATGATTTCTGGTAGAATTGGGAAGCATTAATCACAAGCAAGATACACAGTTACCCCCTTGGAAGTTTCAAGGGAATCTTACTAATGGAATATGTAGGAATAGTAAGACCTATTGTTTGTTGCCTTTCATAAGCAAAAGGCCGAAAAATATACCATCAAGATCGATAACTATCTATCACATACCTCTATCTCACATCTAAGCCTTACTGTCTCTGTTTCTGTGAAACAATCGGGAGACACCCTATTACATTCTTGGCGGGGTTACCAAAAAGAAAGAATTTTTTC